AGGGCTTATTGGATCTAATCGTACCACGTAATCCTTTAAAAGGTGTTCCAAGTGAGTTATTTCAGCTCCACGGGTTCTTTCCCTTGAATTAAATAAACAAATACAAATAAAAGTAGAGCGCTAGGTTTAGTTATTTGTAGCGAACAAGTTTTTAGTTCATCTGAATCGAAATAACAAGAACGGGGGTTTCTGTTCTCACATAAGTTCTAATTGTAGTAAGAATCAGAAGTTAAAGTTGATTCTTCGTTCCGCGTAATTAGGGAAATAAAAAATAATTTCGTGTTCCCTTCATACGTATCAGATGTTATAATTAACAGATAGAAGTCTTGCATATTTCTATACCTCCCGAGAGCCTTCTATTTTTGACTATGAATCTCTGTTGGATCGAATTCTAACGAATCTTTCAGGAACTCGTAAGAAACTCTTTCTTAGAAGATAGGGGCGGGGGAACAAGAATAATAAAGTGTATTATCATACATCTAGTTCGTGGAGAAAGATGAATAGGTACACTCATTTAGTTCTACATTCCTTGCACTTATAATATACTTATAATTGATATACTTATCATAGATATCTTTATAACAGGTAGAAATATTAAATTGAGGCACCCATTCTATGACAGATCTTAACTTACCCTCTATTTTTGTGCCTTTAGTAGGCCTATTATTTCCGGCAATTGCAATGGCTTCTTTATCTCTTCATGTTCAAAAAAACAAGATTGTCTAGATCTGATGGGACCCAATCTCATCAATTTCTTTCAAACCTTGGATCGTAATACGGATATCCATTTAGTGGAAATGGTACGACATATGATATGGCTGCCTCCGAACACAAATGAAGGGGCTGTTATGCATGTGGATACAAGATATATGGATAAATGCATGTGTATGCGGATATAGCTGTTTTCAAATAGATCGGATATCTGGAATCAAAATATATATATATGTAGATATATCCAGACATAGTGGGATCATATGAAGGGGATCTTTTTTATTTTATATCTAACCAATTCGATGAATTACTCCTGATGGTTTACAGTGTTAGTTGATGAGAGTGACTTTGGGAGCAAAAAAGTCAAACGGATTTGGGTTATTCTCTCAATTCCAATAGAATGCAACTGGATCTAGTATGAACTGGCGATCAGAACGTATATGGATAGAACTGATAACAGGTTCTCGAAAAACAGGTAATTTCTGCTGGGCATGTATCCTTTTTTTAGGGTCAATAGGCTTCTTATTGGTTGGAATTTCTAGTTATCTTGGTCGGAATCTGATATCCTTATTCCCGTCTCAGCAAATCCTTTTTTTTCCACAAGGTATCGTGATGTGTTTCTATGGTATCGCAGGTCTGTTCATTAGCTCCTATTTGTGGTGCACAATTTCGTGGAATGTAGGTAGTGGTTATGACAGATTCGATCGAAAAGAAGGAATAGTGTGCATTTTTCGTTGGGGATTTCCTGGAATAAATCGACGCATCTTCCTTCGATTCCGTATGAGAGATATCCAGTCGATCAGAATGGAAGTTAAAGAGGGTCTTTATCCTCGCCGTGTCCTTTATATGGAAATCAGAGGCCGGGGAGACATTCCCTTGACTCGTACTGATGAGAATTTAAGTCCATTAGAAATTGAACAAAAAGCTGCTGAATGGGCCTATTTCTTGCGCGTACCAATTGAAGTATTTTGAAATGAATCGAGCGAGGAATGAATGCTTTCTCCGCATGAGGGAGGGAACCGGAACCTTGTAATCCTCTTTTTCAGAAAATTTGGAAGAGAATTGATATTCATCTTTTTTCCGAACGCCCGTTCGAGCAAAACTTGTTAGATTCTATTTCCCCCGTTCCATTGCATTGGAAATACTGCTGTGGCCCATAGAATAGAGCGCGCGGACGTATACGGAACAAGCATAATAAGAAGCAATTTTTGCTCACCAAAATGATTTTTCATGCGTATGGAACTCAACTCAATTCTTTCATATTCGTAACAAACCAAGTCTAATAAGTATGTATTCATCACAGATATCAGAATATTTCAAAGTACCTAATTCATATTTTGAGGCCCAATATTTCGAATGGATACGTTAGATACAAATGGATCATATCTTGTCAATTCTCTCTCTTTTGTGAATTGATGACTAAATGATTGGATCTCTCATAACCATCCAATTTATTTCCCGTTTCGCCAGTCATTTCATTTCGGATTTCATCATACGTATTTTTCAGAGATATTCCCTCTCCTGGGCTGTGGGTAATCAGTGAAACATTTCGAAATAATTGATTGAGCCAAGGGGAGCTCTTCCGTCTCGAAATACGAATAATATTCATGTTTGTTACTTCAAGTGGTTCTTTCGGGCATTCGTTGAATGCAACAAATGAAGATGTAATTGGTCCGAATTTGACCAATTGAGATAGCTGGAAACAATATTTCATTATCTCTTCATTCGAAATAGACCCTTATTCTATATTCTTTCTAAGGACTAAACAATTACACAATGGGAAATAGATCAATAGGTTCCATACCTTGTTATAGAACTTGTACTTCATAGAAATATCAGACAGAGTCGACGAATCAAGCAGGTTCATTAACAATTCATAGATTGAAAGTGCCAAAAAGGAAAGCATTGACTCCCTTCCCATATCTTGCATCTATAGTATTTCTGCCCTGGGGGATCTCTCTCTCATTTAATAAAAGTCTTGAATCTTGGGTTATTAATTGGTGGAATACCAGGCAATCCGAAACCTTTTTGAATGATATTCAAGAGAAGAAGGTTCTAGAAAGATTTATAGAATTAGAAGAACTGTTCCTGTTGGACGAACTGATAAAGGAGTATTCGGAGACACATATACAAAAGATTCGTATAGGAATCTACAAAGAAACGATACAATTGGTCAGAATGCACAATCAGGATCATATCCATATCATTTTGCATTTCTCAACAAATATAATCTGTTTCACTATTCTAAGTGCTTATTCTATTCTGGGTAATGAAGAACTTGTCATTCTTAATTCTTGGGTTCAGGAATTCTTCTATAACTTAAGCGACACAATAAAAGCTTTTTCTATTCTTTTATTAACTGATTTGTGTATTGGATTCCACTCGCCTCATGGTTGGGAACTAATGATTGGTTTGGTCTACAAAGATTTTGGATTTGCTCATAATGAGCAAGTTATATCCGGTCTCGTTTCCACTTTTCCAGTCATTATAGATACAATTTTGAAATATTGGATCTTCCATTTTTTAAATCGTGTATCTCCTTCACTTGTAGTGATTTATCATTCAATGAATGAATGAAGAACTCATTTCATCTCATATCAATCAAATCATAATGTCACTTCATACATAAACAAATCATTCAAACCCTTAACCATTCTTTATACTTCCACCCGTCCATCCTATATTCCAGTACAATGACAGAATTGTGGATAGGGAACTATACTAGCTACCTACCTAATTTATTGTAGAAATTTCCGGGATCAATGATTGGACCATGCAAAATAGAAACACCTTTTCTTGGGTAAAGGAACAGATGACTCGAGCAATTTCCGTATTGATCATGATATATGTAATAACTCGGACCTCCATTTCAAATGCATATCCCATTTTTGCGCAGCAGGGTTATGAAAATCCACGAGAAGCCACTGGGCGTATTGTATGTGCCAATTGCCATTTGGCTAATAAGCCCGTGGATATTGAGGTTCCACAAGCTGTGCTTCCCGATACTGTATTTGAAGCAGTTGTTAGAATCCCTTATGATATGCAACTGAAACAAGTTCTTGCTAATGGTAAGAGGGGGGGTTTGAATGTGGGGGCTGTTCTTATTTTACCCGAGGGATTCGAATTAGCTCCCCCTGATCGTATTTCTCCCGAGATGAAAGAAAAGATGGGTAATCTGTCTTTTCAGAATTATCGCCCCTCTAAAAGAAATATTCTTGTGATAGGTCCTGTTCCTGGTCAGAAATATAATGAAATTGTCTTTCCCATTCTTTCCCCAGATCCTGCTACGAAGAAAGAGGTTCACTATTTAAAATATCCCATATATGTAGGTGGGAACAGGGGGAGGGGTCAGATTTATCCTGATGGGAGCAAGAGTAACAATACAGTATATAATGCTACAGCAGCAGGTCTAGTAAGCAAAATAGTACGTAAAGAAAAAGGGGGATATGAAATAACCATAGCGGATGCCTCGGATGGGCACCAAGTGGTTGATATTATACCTCCAGGACCAGAACTTCTTGTTTCAGAGGGTGAATACATCAAGCTTGATCAACCATTAACGAGTAATCCCAATGTGGGTGGATTTGGTCAGGGAGATGCAGAAGTAGTACTTCAAGATCCATTACGCGTCCAAGGGCTTTTGTTCTTCTTGGCAGCTGTTATTCTGGCACAAATCTTTTTGGTTCTGAAAAAGAAACAATTTGAGAAGGTTCAATTGGCCGAAATGAATTTCTAGATCTATGGATTCCTCAACAGCAAGTTGGTAAAAAGAGCCAAATTCTTGTTGAGCTATGCAATTATGTATGATCAAAAAAATAATGAAAAGCCTTTATAAATGTTTGCTTTGTTTATACTGTTTTTCTGCGCGATGTCGGGAATTACTTGTATCCCATTACTAGTAATGGTATGTTATGTACAGGCCGAAGAGGACAACTTTTTTTTTTTATTTTGATAGAGTAAGCTTCCATTAGTATAGAAATGATTTGCAGGGTGCCCCATCTGGAGAAATCCCTATTGTGTTGTGTCATCCAGAAAATCGATTGATTCCTTCTTTCTTCTTGCTTCGGAAGAGATACTATGAATCAATCACCGGATCCGATTCTTCAAAAACATCATCAGAAACAAAGGGATGGGGTGGTTTGAAACATCGGAGCAAAGGATCCATTTTGTCATTTCTACGAATATTATGATTATATTATGTTGACTGGATGAACTTCCAAATGAACTTCCAACTCTTATGGAACGGGTCAAAGTCTCGCTCGAAGAGTAAGAACTCAACAGGACCTTAC